AGTCGCAGAAGGATGGATTCTATTCTTTTGAGGAAGGATTGGTTCTTAGTATTATAAGCGGTAGAGCATCGTGATAATTGACTCTTAGATTGAATAGAAACCCGACCCTTCAATCATTTCGCCACGAGCCCCCCCCCTCTCTCTGAAGAGGAACGATTTCTGACATCGAATTCCCCGGCGGCTCTCTATGAGAAGCCCCGCAAGCACTTTCAGACGACTGACTGAATCAAATAGGACAGGCGGGCGGGAACGACGGAAGCGGAGTTGCAAACTGCTACTAAGCACATGCTAATGATACTACTAGACTTTCGCTGAGCGGAACAGAAGAGAGAGAGCTTATAATCATGCCTGAAGAGATGGCCCGGCTACTAGCAAGGAAGAAGAAGAAGACCCGAGAGTCGTGATCAATAGAAAAGTATAGGCTGCTAGTCCTTTCTGTTTTCAGGTTTGAAAGAAGAAGAGGGCTAGAGAATACCTTCTTTGAGGAATAAGCCCGGTGGCGTCTAAGCTCTCGGAGAATACCAGGGGAGATCACACTCTTACTCTTGTTCAAACGAGAATGGCCGTAACTAAGCCCAAACAAAGGCGGGAAGCGAAGGAACTTTACGGGGTTAAGGCTAAAGAAGCGAGTGACTCGAAGGCAGAAAGAAAGATAAAGCATAGAACGATTGGCCCAAGAATTGCTATAGTTGACTCTTTGACACCGAATCGTCTGCTGTCAAAAGCTATCACGGCAAGAGCTATTGGGGATCCATTATATTACTATTTTCTATGTCACTTCGAAGCAGTAAGCGCATCTATCTCTTTTCGGCTCCTGGCTTTGGTAGGGGCTAATGCTAATGCCATTTCCTTTCCTAATTCCAATGCCTTACTTCCTTCTCGAAAAGAAGGATTTTATGCTAAGACCGGATTCGATCTAGGGTTTTAGAGAGGCTTTGTGCCTTGCGTAGGTGCTATCTTTACTGAGGTTTTTACTACCTAGCCTAGCTCGATAAGGGAGAGAATGCCCTTACTTGGAATCTAAAGCATTCTTCTTCACTTGCGCACTTGCATCAACATCAAAGAGCTTATGCCATCCTCATTCCCTTCCCTCACAGCTCCAAGAGCGAGCGAGCTTCTGAGGTCCCTGGCTAGTCTAGAAGTCCCTGCCCTGCTTTGGCTCTCTCTTTCCATTCTTATAATCTCAGATGTCCATTCAAAAGGCATTTCGAGAGACGTATTCATATGAATAGTGAATCTATCCCCCTTCCTCGACGACCCACAGCTGATACGAGAAAAGGGGACAACAGTAGCAGCTGATTCAATAGCCAGTCCTCCCGGCTACTGGTCACGCTCCTGGGGAAAGAAGAGCTGATATGCCAACAGCAGATGATTTCACAATTAGCCAAAGAAGATGCCCCAACGAGAAAGGGCATTTTCGGGGACTAGCCCTTTTCCCATTACTCAAGAGGGAAATTCCTTGCACATAATTAAGGGAGCCATTGAAAGGTGACTAAAACACCAGAAACGGGGACTACCCGAGCTAATGATAGAGGCAAGAACACTTTCCGGCCAAGTCCCATTAATTGATCATAACGATATCGTGGAAATGCTGCACGGACCCATATATATAGAAAGAGAAAGAGAATCACTTTGATACTAAACCGGATCGAGCCCGGGATCTTCTTGAAAATGGGAAGATCTAGGATAGGCGGCCAACCTCCTGGAGAGAGCGATGTGCATGGACCAGGTGAGTAGGGATGCAGCTCCGTGGACCGCTCGTCGGGCCTGATAGGTGGTGGTATCACACCCTTCTCAAAGGAACCGTACGTGACACTCTCGCGTCATACGGCTCTGTCCCGGAATCAGGACCTCCCCTTTCCTTTGACCAAGGGGTCCTCGAACCAACCTTTCCTTCCTGAGCTCTTCCTCTCCTTATCAGTCGAGTCACCGCTTCGCCCCTCGGTAAGCGCTTTCTTTTCATTCATTGATTGATTCAAGGTAGCTGTAGCTTGCTTCCAAGTCCAAGCGCTAGTTGCCCCCCCGCTTCCGAGCAACGTCTTGTAAGAATTGCATAGCTTTTATTTGCCAGATAAGAAAATCTTGTTCTAAGAACTTCACTCGGCCGTGTCATTTTTTGATGATCTTCAGCCGCGGGGAGATTTAGATCGGGAAGTCTAGAAGGGCCGGCACCGCCTTCGATTCTTTTCCATGAGGGAAAGGGCCATCTCGATGCAGTCTACCAACGTATCCACAGATGTAAGAAAGAGGGCAGCCCCCTTCCAATTCCAAAGCAAGTAATTAAAAGTACGGTCATACTGATGTTTTCGAATGAATGGAGTTGGTTTTTACACTATCTATAGAATAAGCACTGTGAACTACTTTTAAGAAGGCATTAGCATTATAAAGACTAAAGAGGCATTCCGGGCCGACTACAATACACAAGTCATGAGCGATAGCGAAGCCAAGCCGGATAGGCTTTTTTATGTCGAAAGCCCCAAAACTAGCTATCTTATAGCAG